TCTGTAATAATTTATTGATGAATCTCCAATTTTCAATTGTATCTTTCAATTAGTATTTTTTCTTATCTTCTTATTTTTCTCTCAAAAATGAAAATTTAGGCAAGTGCTTTATAAACATATGTATAAAAAGAACATATTTCATTTAGTTTCTATATGCCCACTATAACTAGTTATTTCGGGTTTTTACTAGCAGTTTTAATTATAACCTCAGCTCTATTTATTGGTCTGAGTAAAATACGACTTATTTGATTTGTAATTTTGAAATGAATTGGAAATAATATATTCTATAGTTCCTTACTGTGTCAATTTCGGTCATTGAGATTTATGATCAATACAGATTAATATTTAAGGATAGATATTACCTTTCTTTTTACCTTTGGAACAAATAAAAATGATTGAAGTTTTTCTATTTGGAATCGTGTTAGGTTTAATTCCTATTACTTTGGCTGGATTATTTGTAACTGCCTATTTACAATACCGACGAGGTGATCAGTTGGATCTTTGATTAATTAAAGTCTCTTTTGTTTATGGATTCCCTATTTATTTGTTTTAGTCCTAATTCACAAGGATAAAAAATTCAGACTTTAAACTCTTGTTCAATTATTTCAGTGTAATTCTCAATCTAACAATATTAGAATCGCTTTCTGTAGGATTTGAACCATCACGCTCTGTAGGATTTGAACCTACGACATCGGGTTTTGGAGACCCGCGTTCTACCGAACTGAACTAAGAGCGCTTTGTTTTCATAAATTATTTTTATATGATCCCAATCCATTTTGCATGTATATACTATATCAATATATTAATATATACATATAGATATTCAGTATGTATGTCCAATTGGAATTCGTCTTCAATTGGTCCCGTTTTATTGCTAATATAATAAGGAATATCATATGATAAGTAATAGTTAGGGATAGGGATGACAGGATTTGAACCCGTGACATTTTGTACCCAAAACAAACGCGCTACCAAGCTGCGCTACATCCCTTTTCCATTTGTTTCTAGTGTTATTGTAAGGAATCTTTGTCTTGTTTTCCACATTTTTCTTTTCTCTGTTGATATAATATATATATATTAATTAATTATTCTGCCATTTTTTTTTAGTTTCCTATACTATAATATACAATAGAATATGAAAAAGAAAAAAAGATTCTAAATAATATATATATATAGAATAAAAAAAAATACTTAAAAAAAGGAGGATTTGAAATGCGAGATCTAAAAACATATCTTTCCGTGGCACCAGTAGTAAGTACTCTATGGTTCGGGGCTTTGGCGGGTCTCTTGATAGAGATCAATCGCTTTTTTCCAGATGCATTGATATTCCCCTTTTTTTCATTCTAGTTATTAACACGGGAAGGGATGAAGAAGATTATAGATCCAATTAAATATATGTAATTAATCTCCTCTTCTTTATTTCTTCTTTTTAGAATTGTAGTAGAATAAGTTAGGAAAGATAAAGAATAAAGGTTAATTCGGCCTCATTGAAATTCGGAGTGAAAACTCGGTATCTGGTCCAGGTTTCAATGGAATTGAATTAATAATTCAATTCCATTTCTATTAATAATAGAGTGAAACCAGAAATCCAAATGGAATGGATAGGGTGGGGGCAACAATATCATACAAAATACTTAAAAAAATTAAAATACTGAAATTTGAAACGAAATATAGTTCGAGATCATTGTATTATTTTTGTACTATATTTCTATTAAATGGAACGAAATCTTTCATAATTGGATTTCGAATTATTCATTTTCATTTTTTTTCGTTCTTTTCTTTTTCTTAGATTCGAATCCGAAAATAGAAGAGTTGAGTGAATTAAAAACCCAAAGGAGGTTCATGGCCAAGGGTAAAGATATCCGAGTAACTGTTATTTTGGAGTGTACGGGTTGTGATAAAAAGAGTGTTAATAAAGAATCAACGGGTATTTCTAGATATATTACTCAAAAGAATCGACACAATACGCCTAGTCGATTGGAATTGAGAAAATTCTGTCCCCGTTGTTGCAAACATATAATTCACGCGGAAATAAAGAAGTAGAGAAAATGAATCGCTTGTGTGTTACCCTTCCAACCAAAGAACATAACATGTAAAATGATCTATATATATATATATATATATAGATATTCTATAATTTCTAGTTGATTTATAGTTGAATTATATACATATATCATTATATAGCAACATATATTAAAAAAGTAAGAATAAAAAAATAAATCCTTTCTTGTATTTCTTGTAATAAATGTGATTTTTGGAACAGGAACAAACAAACCATGGAAAAATCTAAGCGACTCTTTCTTAAATCCAAGAGATCTTTTCGTAGGCGTTTGCCCCCGATCCAATCGGGGGACCGAATTGATTATAAAAACATGGGTTTAATTAGTCGATTTATTAGTGAACAAGGAAAAATATTATCCAGACGCGTAAATAGATTGACCTTAAAACAACAACGATTAATTACGATTGCTATAAAACAAGCTCGTATTTTATCTTCGTTACCTTTTCTTAATAATGAAAAACAATTTGATAGAACTACTACTTTAAGAAAAAAAAAAAATAGAAATTAAAATGAATAATTCGAAATCCAATTTGAATTTAGATTCAAATTAAGCATGAATTGATGTTTTGTTCGAAAACTACGACAATTCAATTTGGGTTTTTATGTTGTAAGAAAAAAGATAATCGGTGGCGAAGAATAATTTTTTTTTATTTAGCGTGGTTGTTTATTTTGATAGCTTTATCATATGAATTTTTATCACATAATAAGGCTATCAAAATAAACAAATTTCTATGCTATACCTTCCCGGAGTAAAGTCTACGGGGATTTTTGGTTTTTATGATATAGTTGGCAATCATAAAAAGACAATTCTCTTTTAATATAGCTATTTGTGCAACTATTTTACGATTAAGAAGCAATTGCCTCGTGTATAGATTATATATTAAATTACTATAAATATAATATACTTTTGGATTCTCGCGAGTTACTGCATTTATTCGACTAATCCATAAACCACGAAAATCTCTTTTTTTCCTATCTCTATCCCGATGAGCCGAAACCAAAGCTTTAATTTTCTGTTGAGTAATAGTTCGAGTAAGTCTTGAATGAGCCCCGCGAAAGCTTGCTGTAAATAAACGAATTTTTGTCCTCCGTTTACGAGCTATATATCCTCGTTTAATTCTGGTCATTGAATAAATGAGACTTTGACGAATAACTATTTTCTTTTTTTTCTTTCAGTTATTCTTTTCTTCTTTTTAGTCTATTAATAACAAAAATGGATTCTTCCAATGTATAAAAAAAAATTCCAATGGCTCTTGCTACTATAACCTCCCCAACCACGATTTTTTTTTATTTTTTTTTTCCTAAATATTGAACCTCAAAATAAGAAATTGTATTGATACTAGGTATCAAAAAACATAGTAATAGTAAATGAAATAGGACAGAGATAAAAAAATCGCGGGTTCCATCGTTTCTATGATTTTTTGGAAACGGCCAGGTCCTCTCTATATACCGGAGCCTTCTTCCTTTTCATTTTCTATTCATTTAATCAATGTTATTGTTAACTTGTACAGGTCACACTCTTTGGCTCTACCCATCCAATATCTAGTAAATAGATTTTTTCACAACGAAATCTAGTTATACAGTAACGGTATTTAATTATGAAAATTTGCTGGGTAGCTGACCCTCTTATTCCGTTCTTGCAAAATTTATTAAAGACATAATTTATCTTTAATTGAAATAGTATTTTCTCCGCTTAATGGGTAACTTAATATTTGTTACCAATGGTAAAGTCTTTCTCATCTTAAATCGCAAATTAAGATTATTGGGTTTGCACCAATCAAAACCATAAATTTGATACATGATAGAAGAATGTAAAGAATGTATATATATTTAAGATAGTGTGAATGGAATTTTTCCATTCACACTATCTTAACCGATAACCAATACTGAAAAAATGAAATTGGTTTTTTCTTAGTATATGATCTAAACGAGTCGCACATACACCCTTGTACACGTTCCTCGGCGCTGAGGGCATCCCCGAAGAGCTGGGGATTTTGTGACGTTTCGGATTGGCTGTCTTGTGTTTCTAATAAGTTGTTTCATAGTTGGCATGGTAAGTCGTATATATATATATATATAGATAGATAATGAGTGGGTTTAGATCTATCCTAACCCCGAATTACTTATATTTTATTTTTTTATTCAACTGCTACAAGATCTACAATTCCGTGAGCTTGGGCTTCTGCTGCTGACATAAAAACATCCCTTTCCATGTCTTCGGATATAACCCATAAAGGTTTGCTCGTTCTTTGTACATAAACCCTTGTGATAGTTTCACGCAGTTTCAGTAGTTCTTCCGCTTCCAGGATAAATTCTCCCGTTTGTGCCTCATAAAAAGAACTAGCGGGTTGATGGATCATTACCCTGATTATATAACTTAATAAGTGTTTCCCTTATCTTGATAAAGATTTTGATAATGATTTCTCCTATATTGGTAAAGATTTTCTTTATTTCCCAAATAAAGGTAAAAGGGATAAATATAAATAAGAAAAAATGAGCAAAAATAAGATTCAATAACCGTACAAGCATTTTCTGCATATTGATGCATACGGCTTTTCCGCGTATACAATTCATTTTTTTCTTCCATCAAAGAAAAAAGAAGTACAAAATATACTGGGTCTTTTGGATCCAGATCCTTAAATAATAAGCAATACAATAACCAACTTTCTTTTTTCTTTTTGAATATATTTCAAAATACTATGATGGTTCCGTTGTTTTTTTATTTCAATTTGTTTGTTATTCAACAATCCGAAAGTTTCTTTTTTTCATATGTTATGTTTTCTTCTAATTAAAATAAAAATTGTTAAAAGTTTCCTGGTATGAAAAAAAAACAAAAAAAGTCTATGACACTAAAATTAAACTAGGTTCCTGATAGACCAGATAAAATTGTAAATACCCCCTTTTTTTCATACTACTCTTTCTATATATAATCGAATGGTTTAAAAAACAAAAATTTGCATATGGAATTCGAAATACCATGCTATTATTACTTATTAAATGTTTTTATGGCGAAGGTATAGTCTTTATATATATATTTTCTCAAATAAAAGAATCATTGGCGCCAAGCGTGAGGGAATGCTAGACGTTTGGTAATTTCTCCTCCTGCCAAAATAAAAGATCCCATTGAAGCGGCTAATCCCATACATACTGTCTGTACATCTGGTTGTACAAATTGTATAGTATCATAAATAGCTATTCCGGGTATTACCCACCCCCCTGGAGAATTTATAAACAGATACAAATCTTTATTATCGTCCTCGATACTGAGATATACCATAAGACCAATAAGTTGATTCGATATTTCACTATCAACCTCTTGACCTAAAAAAAGTAATCTTTCTCGATAAAGTCGATTGATTAGGATTCAATTTTTTCCCTAAGAGCCGTACATGTATCTTTTGATACATACAGTTCACCAAAAATAATATAAGCAAAAAAAAGAATCAATGTGTCGATTTTAAACCTCTTTCTCTTTTCATAATGGACTTCTTCGAACTTTTAAAGAAAAAAATAATATACTCAATTTATTGAACTAACTTCTCATTGATGTATTGCTTTCATCGAGATCGAATCGCAATCACAATGTAATTTTCTTGTTTCTGAATGGACTTTTTCAATTCTTTTAGGTTTCTTTTCTACTCTGAGTAAAGATCTGCCCGATTTGGATTTGCACATATAGGACAAATATTACAATACTATGTCTTTTTGTTATAACTTCTTTCTTTTCTGTGAATTTCTTATTTAATGTTTTCTGTAAAATATATGATAGAAGTGGTGATCGTATATATATTACCAATTGGTTTTTTTCTAAACAGAGCCTGGGTACTTTATTGGTCCAATCAAGCCAACCATAAATCATTCATAATTTCGAATAATATAATAATCTCGATACCCCCTCTAAAAACCAAAAAATCGATAGAATTGTACTTCATTACATTTCACGCTCCAAATTTTTTATGATTCAATCATTCTCTTTTGGGGGTGAAAGAGAGGATATCTCGATCGGGGGAGAAAACGGGGAAATCCCATATGACCTACTATATCTGACAAGTCGCACTATATATCAACCCAAGATGCATCTTCTTCCCCAGGGCTTCGAAAGGGTACTTTTGGAACACCAATGGGCATAAAATGGAGAAATAATAAAGTCATATATCTCACTTTAGTGTGGAAACGTAAGAATTAGCTTATAGTGTTAAAAATGATTTACTTTATATTATATTGCATTTTTTTAAATAAAAAGGAATACTAAATAAAGTAAAGTTGTTACGAATGGGTCATTGGGGTGATAAACGAATATGTCTGCATTTACTTATTTAAATATTCATAGAGAAAATTGTCAACCCCTCTCGTTTCCCCACCATTGCGTATTATTACTTATCGGGTATAGAATAAATCTGTTTCTTTTTATTTCTACAAATATGATTGTTCCATTATTACTAAAAAACTAGAACAAATTTGAATCCTCTTTCCGAGATAATCTACTGAAATTCAAGAGTCCATAGTATAATTTTTTCCAGTGCAATAAAGTTACATAGTGTCTATTTTTTGTTGATATAAGGGGTATTTTCATGGGTTTACCTTGGTATCGTGTTCATACTGTTGTATTAAATGATCCGGGCCGTTTGCTTTCTGTTCATATAATGCACACAGCTCTGGTTGCTGGTTGGGCCGGTTCGATGGCTCTATATGAATTAGCAGTTTTTGATCCCTCTGACCCTGTTCTTGACCCAATGTGGAGACAGGGTATGTTCGTTATACCTTTCATGACTCGTTTAGGAATAACCAATTCTTGGGGAGGTTGGAATATCACAGGAGGGACTATAACGAATCCGGGTATTTGGAGTTACGAAGGTGTGGCCGGAGCACATATTGTGTTTTCGGGCTTGTGCTTTTTAGCGGCTATTTGGCATTGGGTTTATTGGGATCTAGAAATCTTTTGTGATGAACGTACTGGAAAACCTTCTTTGGATTTGCCTAAAATTTTTGGAATTCATTTATTTCTTGCAGGAGTGGCTTGTTTTGGTTTTGGCGCGTTTCATGTAACAGGATTGTATGGTCCTGGAATATGGGTGTCTGATCCTTATGGACTAACTGGACGGATACAATCCGTAAATCCCGCGTGGGGTGTGGAAGGTTTTGATCCTTTTGTTCCGGGGGGAATAGCTTCTCATCATATTGCAGCAGGAACGTTGGGCATATTAGCGGGTCTTTTCCATCTTAGTGTGCGTCCGCCCCAACGTCTATATAAAGGATTACGTATGGGAAATATTGAAACAGTCCTTTCCAGCAGTATTGCTGCTGTCTTTTTTGCAGCTTTTGTCGTTGCTGGAACTATGTGGTATGGTTCAGCAACAACCCCCATTGAATTATTTGGTCCTACTCGTTATCAATGGGATCAGGGATACTTCCAGCAAGAAATTTATCGAAGAGTTGGTGCTGGACTAGCCGAAAATCAAAGTTTATCAGAAGCTTGGTCTAAAATTCCCGAAAAATTAGCTTTTTATGATTACATCGGCAATAATCCAGCAAAAGGGGGGTTATTTAGAGCGGGTTCAATGGACAATGGAGATGGAATAGCCGTCGGTTGGTTAGGACATCCCATCTTTAGAGATAAAGAGGGGCGTGAACTTTTTGTACGTCGTATGCCTACTTTTTTTGAAACATTTCCAGTTGTTTTGGTAGACGGGGACGGAATTGTTAGAGCCGATGTTCCTTTTCGAAGGGCAGAATCGAAATATAGTGTCGAACAAGTAGGTGTAACTGTTGAGTTCTATGGTGGCGAACTTAATGGAGTCAGTTATAGTGATCCTGCTACTGTGAAAAAATATGCTAGACGTGCTCAATTGGGTGAAATTTTTGAATTAGATCGTGCTACTTTGAAATCAGATGGTGTTTTTCGTAGCAGTCCAAGGGGTTGGTTTACTTTTGGACATGCTTCATTTGCTCTGCTATTCTTTTTCGGGCACATTTGGCATGGTGCTAGAACTTTGTTCAGAGATGTTTTTGCTGGTATCGACCCAGATTTAGATGCTCAAGTAGAATTTGGAGCATTCCAAAAACTTGGAGATCCAACTACAAGAAGACAGGTAGTCTGATATAACATTCTTTTGTTCCTTTTCGACTTTTTTTGTTATGATTTTGAATTTCACATAGAGAACTAGATAAGATTTGAATCATTGCATTTACTCTTTTTTTTTATTTGGGAAATGAGCCCCAATAAATAGGTATGAAAGCTATAATTGTAAACCACGATCAAATCTATGGAAGCATTGGTTTATACATTCCTCTTAGTCTCGACTTTAGGAATTATTTTTTTCGCTATCTTTTTTAGAGAACCCCCTAAAGTTCCAACGAAAAAGATGAAATAATTTTGGATTATCTTAATTAAAGTAATGAGCCCCCAATATGGAGGGCTCATTACTTCAACTAGTCCCCATGTTCTTCGAATGGATCTCTTAGTTGTTGAGAGGGTTGCCCAAAAGCAGTATATAAGGCATACCCAGTAAAACTTACAAGTAAACCAGATATAGAGATGGCAATTAGGGTTGCTGTTTCCATTATTATAATTATAAAGTTTCAAGATCACAATAGATCTATAGGATAAGATCCTTATATTTACAGCGGAATGGTATACAAAGTCAACAGATCTCAATGAATAAAAAATAGTATTTATGGCTACGCAAACCGTTGAGGATAATTCTAGATCTGGTCCAAGACGAACTGTTGTAGGGGATTTATTGAAACCATTAAATTCAGAATATGGTAAAGTAGCTCCAGGGTGGGGAACTACTCCTTTGATGGGTGTTGCAATGGCTCTATTTGCGATATTTCTATCTATTATTTTGGAGATTTATAATTCGTCCATTTTATTGGACGGAATTTCTATGAATTAGATTCACAAGAATCGAGTAATTAGCTTTTCAATAGAAAGGAAAATTAAGCATTTAGGTTTCTTGTTGTTTTTTATCCTATTCCATTTTGATTTGGTAGTTTGATCGTGGAATTTCTTTTTTTCTGTATTTCCGGAATATGAGTGTGTGACTTGTTTTAATTGATCTTATTGATAGTACAGAACATAAAATGGATCTGTCATCTTGATAGAGATGGTTTTATCCCGTCCGATATTTATTCTAGTATCTGGAGCACGGAATATAGAAAATAGATTCTAAAAATATTAGAACTATGATTCATACTAAATATTTAGACCTCGCAACCGGACTTAAAAAACTTTTCAAAGAGTTATGAAATTGAATAATTTTCATCCTTTCAAGCTTCCGGAGCTTACCTTTATTTGGATCAAAGGACAAACGTTTCTTTGAATTTTTTCACTATATCTATTCATTGAATAAGTGATGATCCAGCAGTTCTTACTCAGGGAATTTTTGGATTTCGATTAAAGGTTTTTTTTGAATCATCGTGGTTATAGTATGAATCTAATGTTTTTTTAATTGATTCATATGGTCCTAACAAGAGAAAATTCCTATTAATAATAAAAATTCAATAATAATAAATAAGACAGCAGTAAAATCACATTACACGCAAATAAAAAATGAAGTAAATAATAGAATATTCAAGAGGCCTGAAAAGATCAAGATAAAGAAGAGTGAGCCGACTTGAGATTTTGGCATTATAACCAAAAAGAATAGCTTTCGGATTTCTATTTTTTCTTATCGTCAGAGAAAATTAGAATCATAGAATTAAATAAAGAAGTTTCAAACTTTCTATTACACATATCTGTTTTCGTTACACCCAGTATTTGGGTATTTTTGTTTGAGCCGTACGAGATGAAATTCTCATATACGGTTCTCAGGGGGGGGGTTCCATTGGTTTACCTATCTCAATAAAGTCTATGATTGGTTCGAAGAACGTCTTGAAATTCAGGCGATTGCCGATGATATAACCAGTAAATACGTTCCCCCTCATGTGAATATATTT